TTAAAAATAAGCTAAAGTAAGCTTTTGGGTTCATACCCCAAATATAAAGGAAATCCCTTTTTTTTAAAAATAAAGTGCCTGATAAAAGGATTATTCTGATAGGATAAATTATGTAAAATATTACCTTTATTATTTAATTTTTTTTATATTTTATAGAGTTAAACTATATCTTATAATTTCAAAAATTATCGTGCATCCTACACTAAAATATAATTTTTTAATATGAGTGAATCTCATCAAGTAATTATTTCTCTATTTTAAATTTTATTCACAATTAATTCCAATAAAATATTTTTTTTATTTATTGTATTTTTTAGAACTTTAATTTCTATTTCATCAAACTCATGATTAGGATGTTGAATTGGTTTAGAAATTAATTTATTGAGATTTATCCCCCTAATATCTAACCCCAATAATCTTTTAAATTCAGAAGCATCACTAAAATATTTTTTAACTCAATCTATTGCATCTATTAATTTTTTATTTTCTATTTTACTAAATCTTTTACTTTTAAAAAATTTTTTTTTTAATAATCTAATATCAATTCTTATTAATTCATCATTATTAATAAAAATAGGTTCTATCCCATTCCATTTTTGATTCCCCAATATTGTAGAAGGTCTTTCATGATTTAATTGTTTTATTTTAATAACATGACAAAAAATTTCCCCTATAATTTTATTATCTTATTATATAAATTTAAAATTTTTATTTTTAGTAATAATTTTTAATGTTTTAATTGGAACTATTAGAAGATTTAATCAAACATCATTACGAAAATTAATAGCTTTTTCTTCAATTAATAATCTAGGTTGAATATTATCAGCATTAACAATTAGAGAAAATTTATGAGTATTATATCTTTTATTATATTCATTATTTATTTCTATTATATGTTTTTTATTTTATATTATTAATATTTTTTATATTAATCAATTATTTAATTTAAATTTAAATTTTTCAATTAAATTTTCAATTTTAATTAATTTCTTATCTTTAGGTGGATTACCACCATTCTTAGGATTTTTTCCCAAATGAATGATTATTAATTATTTATTATATAATAATTTATTTATTATTTCTTTTATTTTTACAATTTCAAGATTAATTATATTATTTATTTATATTCGAATTATTTACTCATCTTTTATATTTTACTATATTAAATTAAAATGATATAAAATTTTTATTAAAAATAATTTTATAATTTTTATTAATATTTCTAGATTTATTTCCTTATTAGGTATAATTATTAGAACCTTATTTTTTTTTTAAGGTTTTAAGTTAAATTAAACTAATAATCTTCAAAATTATTTATAAAGAACTTTCTTTAAGCCTTAGTATATTTATTATACACCTTAAAATTTGCAATTTCAAATCATAATTGAATATAAGGCCGTCAATAATAAAAGAGAAAATTCTCGTAAATAAATTTACAATTTATCGCTTTTAACCTCAGCCATTTTATTAGCGAAAATGATTATTCTCAACAAATCATAAAGATATTGGCACTTTATATTTTATTTTTGGAATTTGAGCAGGTATAGTAGGAACCTCTTTAAGTTTATTAATTCGAACTGAATTAGGAAATCCTGGATCATTAATCGGAGATGATCAAATTTATAATACAATTGTAACAGCTCATGCTTTTATTATAATTTTTTTTATAGTAATACCAATTATAATAGGAGGATTTGGTAATTGATTAGTACCTTTAATGTTAGGAGCCCCAGACATAGCTTTTCCACGAATAAATAATATAAGATTTTGATTATTACCCCCATCATTAGTATTATTAATTTCTAGTAGAATTGTAGAAAATGGAGCAGGAACAGGATGAACAGTGTACCCCCCACTTTCATCAAATATTGCCCATGGAGGATCATCAGTTGACTTAGCAATTTTTTCCCTTCACTTAGCTGGAATTTCATCTATTTTAGGAGCTATTAATTTTATTACAACAATTATTAATATACGAATTAATGGTATATCATTTGATCAAATACCTTTATTTGTGTGAGCAGTAGGAATTACAGCTTTATTATTAGTGCTATCTTTACCAGTATTAGCAGGAGCTATTACAATACTTCTAACAGATCGAAATATTAATACATCATTTTTTGATCCAGCTGGTGGAGGAGATCCAATTTTATATCAACATTTATTTTGATTTTTCGGACACCCAGAAGTTTATATTTTAATTTTACCAGGATTTGGTATAATTTCTCATATTATTTCTCAAGAAAGAGGAAAAAAAGAAACCTTTGGATGCTTAGGTATAATTTATGCAATAATAGCAATTGGATTATTAGGATTTATTGTATGAGCTCATCATATATTTACTGTTGGAATAGATATTGATACTCGAGCTTATTTTACATCTGCAACCATAATTATTGCCGTACCTACAGGAATTAAAATTTTTAGTTGATTAGCTACCTTACATGGAACACAAATTAATTATAGACCTTCTATATTATGAAGATTAGGATTTATTTTCCTTTTTACAGTAGGTGGATTAACAGGAGTTGTTTTAGCTAACTCATCAATTGATATTACCCTTCACGATACTTATTATGTAGTAGCCCATTTTCATTATGTATTATCTATAGGAGCTGTATTTGCTATTATAGGAGGATTTATCCATTGATATCCACTATTTACAGGTTTAATAATAAATAATTATTTATTAAAAATTCAATTTATTTCAATATTTATTGGAGTAAATTTAACTTTTTTTCCACAACATTTTTTAGGTTTAGCAGGAATACCTCGTCGTTATTCTGATTACCCAGATAGTTTTGTATCTTGAAATATTATTTCATCTTTCGGATCATATATTTCACTTATTTCTATAATAATAATAATAATAATTGTATGAGAATCAATGATTAACCAACGTATCATTTTATTCCCATTAAATATACCATCCTCAATTGAATGATTCCAAAATCTCCCACCATCAGAACATTCTTATAATGAATTACCAATTTTAAGTAACTTCTAATATGGCAGATTATATGTAATGGATTTAAACCCCATTTATAAAGGTTTTATCCTTTTTTTAGAAATGGCAACATGATCTAACTTAAATTATCAAAATAGAGCATCACCACTAATAGAACAAATTATTTTTTTTCATGATCACACTTTAATTATTTTAATTATAATTACAATTTTAGTTGGATATTTAATATTTAATTTATTTTTTAATAGTTATATTAATCGATTTTTATTAGAAGGTCAAATAATTGAATTAATTTGAACTATTTTACCCGCTATTACTTTAATTTTTATTGCTTTACCCTCACTTCGATTACTTTATTTATTAGATGAACTTAATAATCCTTTAATCACATTAAAATCAATTGGGCATCAATGATATTGAAGTTATGAATACTCAGATTTTAATAATGTTGAATTTGATTCATATATAATTAATTCTAGTAATAATATCAATAATTTTCGCCTTTTAGATGTTGATAATCGAATTGTTTTACCAATAAATAATCAAATTCGTATTTTAGTAACAGCTACAGATGTTATTCACTCATGAACAATTCCATCTTTAGGAATTAAAGTAGATGCCAACCCCGGTCGATTAAATCAAACAAGATTTTTTATAAATCGACCAGGAATTTTCTTCGGTCAATGCTCAGAAATTTGCGGAGCTAATCATAGTTTTATACCAATTGTAATTGAAAGAATTTCAATTAAAAACTTCATCAATTGAATTAATAATTATTCATTAGATGACTGAAAGCAAGTACTGGTCTCTTAAACCACACTATGGTAATTTAGCACTTATCTCTAATGAAAAGAATTAGTTAATATATAACATAAATATGTCAAATTTAAATTATTACTAAGTAATATTCTTTTATTCCTCAAATAATACCAATTAACTGAATTTTTTCATTTATTTTTTTTATTTGTATTTTTTTAATTTTTATTATTATAAATTTTTATATTTATAATTTTAAAATAACAAAAATTAACAATAAAAATATAATCAAAACATCCCCTAATCAAAATTGAAAATGATAAATAATTTATTTTCAATTTTTGATCCATCTACTAATATTTTAAATTTACCCTTAAATTGAATTAGAACCTTTATTGGATTAATATTTATTCCTTATTCTTTTTGATTCATCCCCAATCGACATTTTATCATATGAAATTTTATTTCAAATAAACTACATAATGAATTTAAAATTCTCCTAGGAAATAACGGATTTAAAGGATCAACATTTATCTTTATTTCACTTTTCTTTTTTATTTTATTTAATAACTTCTTAGGATTATTTCCATATATTTTTACTAGAACTAGTCATTTAACTATTTCACTATCAATCTCACTATCTCTATGATTAAGATTCATAATTTATGGTTGAATTAATAATACCCAACATATATTTATTCATATAATTCCTCAAGGTACACCTACTATTCTTATACCATTTATAGTATTAATTGAAACAATTAGTAATATTATTCGACCAGGAACCTTAGCAGTTCGTTTAACAGCCAATATAATTGCAGGACATTTATTATTAACATTATTGAGTAATACAGGAACTAATATATCAAACTATTTTTTAATTATTTTAATTTTTATTCAAATTTTATTACTAATTTTAGAATCTGCAGTAGCAGTAATTCAAGCTTATGTAATTACTATTCTTAGTACACTTTATTCTAGAGAAGTTAATTAATGACAATAAATCATAACCACCCATATCATTTAGTAGATTATAGTCCATGACCCTTAACCGGAGCAATTGGAACTATAACTTTAGTAACAGGATTAATTAAATGATTTCATAATTTTAATATCAATTTACTTATCTTAGGTTATTTAATTGTATTATTAACCATATATCAATGATGACGAGACGTTTGTCGAGAAGGAACATACCAAGGTAAACATACTATTCTAGTATCTAATGGACTTCGATGAGGAATAATTTTATTTATTATCTCAGAAATTTTTTTTTTTATTTCATTTTTTTGAGCTTTCTTCCACAGAAGTTTATCACCTAATATTGAAATCGGAGCTATATGACCCCCTATAAGAATTATTCCATTTAACCCATTTCAAATCCCATTATTAAATACAATTATTTTAATTACATCAGGAATTACAGTAACTTGAGCTCACCACTCTATTATAGAAAATAATTTTACTCAAACCTCTCAAAGTTTATTTGTTACAGTTATCTTAGGAATTTACTTTACAATCTTACAAGCCTATGAATATGTAGAAGCTCCATTTACCATTGCCGATAGAATTTATGGGTCAACCTTTTTTATAGCAACAGGATTTCATGGTCTTCATGTAATTATTGGAACAATTTTTTTAATTACATGTTTTATTCGTCATTTAAATAATCACTTTTCAAAAAATCATCATTTTGGATTCGAAGCAGCAGCATGATATTGACATTTTGTAGACGTAGTTTGACTTTTCCTTTACATTTCAATTTATTGATGAGGAAATTAATTATTTATATAATATATTTAGTATATTTGACTTCCAATCAAAAAGATTAATAATCAAATTAATATAAATAATCATTATATTAATAATTTTATCTATAATAATAATAATTATCTCAAATTTATTAATAATAATTTCATTTATTATCTCAAAAAAATCACTTTTAGATCGAGAAAAATGTTCCCCATTTGAATGTGGATTTGACCCAAAATGTTTAGCTCGAATTCCTTTTTCACTTCATTTTTTTTTAATTTCAATAATTTTTTTAATTTTTGATGTTGAAATTGCACTTATTTTTCCCCTTATTCCCACATTTAAAATAGTTAATTTTTTTATTTGATATAAAACTAGATTTTTTTTTATTATTATATTATTAATTGGATTATACCATGAATGAAATCAAAACATATTAAACTGAATTAAATAAATAAATTAAATAAAATTTATTAGGATTATAGTTTATAAAAATATTTGATTTGCATTCAAAAGATATTGAAATTCAATTTATCTTAAAATAAGAAGCAATATGCATTTAGTTTCGACCTAAAAGATAGAGTATATACTTACTCCTTATTTATTAATTGAAACCAAATTAGAGGTATATCACTGTTAATGATAAAATTGAATATAAATTCCAATTAAAAAATAAATTCAAATTAAGAAATATATTCCAATTAAGCTGCTAAACTTAATTTATAGTGATTAAAATCATTAATATTTCTATTAAAACATTACATTTTCATTGTAATAATAAAATATATTATTTTTATAAATATATTAACTTAATAATTATTTATTCTTTATTTAAAGATTTATTAATCACCCTAATATCTTCAATATTATACTCTTAAATTAAGCTATTTAAATTTATAATATTAATATAAAAATAATAATTATTATTCATAAAACAAATCTAAATAAAAAAATTTTAAAATTATTCAATTGATAAACATAAAAGATAACAGAATAATTTTTAATAATATTGTATATACCTTGTCTCTTATAAATTTCCCCTCAACCTATATCAATATTTTTTAATAATTTTTGACCTAAAATTAATAAACTATAATTTATTATATAAGTTGATAATCCAGGTAAAAATCACATTATTGTTAAAAAAATTCTTAAATTATAAGTTATTAAAAATTTATTAACAGAATAAATCCCCATTCTACTAATAATATAACCTATTAACATACCCACTAATCTCACATAAATTACTATTATTTTTATATTAAAAGAAAGATAAATCATATAAGGATAAGAAAAAATTATTCATCTTAAAAATCTACCAGAAACTAATCTTATAAATAACAATAAAAATATACCCTTTAATATAATAAAATCCTCATCATATAAATTATAAATAGATAATAAATTAAAATCATTAACTATTAAATATATTAATAAACGAATAGTATAAAATATAGTTAATCCTGTAGAAATATAATATAAATAATAAACAAATAAATTTAAATTTCTTATACTAACAACCTCTAAAATTATATCCTTAGAATAAAATCCAGCTAAAAAAGGAATTCCACATAAAGCCAAATTAGAAATATTTATACATAAAGAAGTTAAAGGAACATATAAACTAATACCCCCTATTAAACGAATATCTTGGTTATCTATTATTATATGAATAATTACCCCAGCACATATAAATAATAAAGCTTTAAATATAGCATGAGTCAATAAATGAAAAAAAGCCAAATCTCCATATCCTATTCTTAAAATTCTTATTATTAACCCTAATTGTCTTAATGTAGAAAGAGCAATAATTTTTTTTAAATCAAACTCATAATTAGCACAAATCCCAGCTATAAATATAGTTAAACCAGATAATAATAACAACAACTTAAAAAAAAATATATCAACTAATAAATTATTAAAACGAATTAATAAATAAACCCCAGCAGTAACTAAAGTAGAAGAATGTACTAGAGCGGAAACTGGAGTAGGAGCAGCTATAGCAGCAGGTAATCAAGATCTAAAAGGAATTTGAGCTCTTTTAGTTATAGCAGCTAAAATAACTAATACACCAATAACTTTCATAGAATAATCATTAGATATAAAATCTAAATAAAAAATATAATTTCAACTACCATAATTTACTATTCATGAAATCAACATTAAAATTATTACATCACCAATTCGATTAGATAATGCTGTTAATATACCAGCATTATAAGATTTAATATTCTGATAATAAATAATTAAACAATAAGAAACTAAACCTAACCCATCCCAACCTAAAAAAATTCTAATTATATTAGGTCTAATAATTAATAAAATCATCGAAAAAACAAATAATAAAACTAAAATAATAAAACGATTTAAATTTAATTCTGAACTTATATATCTTTTACTATAAAAAATTACTGAAGAAGAAATCAAAGAAACAAATATCATAAATAATAAAGATATTCAATCTAATAAAATTGATATAATAATATTTATAGAATTAAAAGAAATAATATCCCATTCTAATAAAATTACCATATTATTTATAATAAAATAAATTATCATAAAAAAATTAATTAATATAAAAAAAAACAAAAAAAAAAATCTAATAAAACATAAAGAATACTTGTTAATAACTTAAAATGACTACTATCTCACATTTTTGATACCACAAATCAATATTTTATTTAAATTATTTAAGTAAAATCAAATTATTCTATAATCAATTTTTAAAATTAATATATTCAAAGGTAACCAATGTAATATTAACATTAAATATTCCCGTGATACACCTCTATAAAATCTGTAAATTCCTAAATTATATTTTCCATGTTGCGTATAAGAAAATAAATATAATCTATACCCAGCACTAAAAAAAGAAATCCCTATTAATATAATTATTCTAAATCAAGATCATCTTACTAATCTATTAATTAATCTAATTTCCCCTATTAAATTTAATGAAGGTGGAGCAGCTATATTTGAAGATATAAATAAAAACCATCACATTCTTATTGAAGGCATAAAATTTATTATCCCCTTATTTAAAAATAATCTCCGTCTTCCTAAACGCTCATAACTAATATTAGATAAACAAAATATTCCAGAAGAACATAATCCATGACCAATTATTAAAATATAAGCCCCAATAAAACCTCAATAATTTATTGTTATAATACCCCCAATTACTATTCTTATATGTGCAACTGAAGAATAAGCAATTAAAGACTTTATATCAACCTGACAAAAACATTTTAATCTAATATATAAACCTCCAATTAATCTAATTACAATTCAAATAAATCCTATTTTAAAATTAATTTTTTGTAAAATAATTAAAATTCGTAATAAACCATACCCACCTAATTTTAATATAATAGCAGCTAAAATTATTGAACCAGAAACAGGAGCTTCAACATGAGCTTTTGGTAATCATAAATGAGTAAAATATATGGGTATTTTAACTAAAAAAGCTATTACTATTCTTAAATATAATAGTAATATATTATAATCATAAAACTTTATAAAATATATTATTATTCTTCTTATTTTTCCATAAATAAAAAAAATACCTAATAATAAAGGTAAAGAAACAAAAAGAGTGTAAAATAATAAATATATCCCAGCCTGAATTCGTTCTGGTTGATACCCTCAACCAATAATTAACATTAAAGTAGGAATTAATCTCCCCTCAAAAAATAAATAAAATATAAATAAATTTATTACTCTAAAAGTTAAATATAATATAATTAATAATATAACAATATTTAATAAAAAAAAATTATCATAAAACTTTCTTTTATATAAACTTTCTCTCGCCATAATTATTAATCTTCTAATTCAAATTCTTAATAAAATTAAACCATAAGAAATTAAATCACACCCTAATATATAACTTAAATTAGAAAAATTTATAATATTCAAAGTTAAATTTATAAATATTAATAATATTATTATTATTATCAATTGAACCATTCAAAACATATTTTTTTTAAAACATAAAGGAATTATAAATAAAAATATAAATAAAAACTTTATCATTTAAATTAAATTATATCTTTGAAAATAATCATTACCATGAGTTCGAATTATAGAAACTAAAATAGAAAGACCTAAAGCCCCCTCACATACTGAAAAAACTAAAAAAACTATTAATATATATATATTATAATCCAATATTATTAAATATATTAATAAAAAAAAAAAAATTCTTAAAACTATAAATTCTAATCTTAATAATACAATTAATAAATGTTTATGCTTAGAAACAAAAATCATATTACCAAATAAAAATATTAAAAAAATTACTAATCACATATTTATTATCATTTGTTTTTATAGTTTAACAAAAACCTTGGTCTTGTAAATCAAAAATAAGAAAATTCTTTAAAAACATCAAAGAAAAAGAATATCTTTATCTATAATCTCCAAAATTATTATTTTAATTAAACTATTCTTTGATATCATTAAAATATTTTTATCATTATCATTAATTTCAACATCAATTTTTATATTTTTCTTAAACCATCCATTTTCAATAGGATTAATAATTTTAATTCAAACCCTTTTTATATGTATATTATCAAGAATATTAATTAATACTTATTGATTTTCTTATATTTTATTTTTAATTTTTTTAGGTGGATTATTAGTATTATTTATTTATGTTTCAAGAGTTGCATCAAATGAATTATTTAAAATTTCACCATTTAATAAAAGATTTTTTTTTTTATTATTAACTTTATTAATTATTAGATTTTTTTTCAAAAATAACTTATTTTGAATAAATTTTTCATTTAATGATGAAATAAATAATTTTTTTAATTTATTTTTATTTTTTAATAATGAATTTAATTTTAATTTATCTAAATTATATAATGAACAAACTTATATATTAACTATAATAATAATTATTTATTTATTTATTGCTCTTATTACAGTAGTAAAAATCACCAATATTTTTTTTGGTCCTTTACGATCCTGTATTTAATTATATCAATATATACTAATGATAAATATATTCAAACCTATTCGAAAATCCCACCCTATTATTAAAATTATTAATAATTCATTAATTGATCTTCCATCCCCATCTAATATTTCTTCATGATGAAACTTTGGATCACTTTTAGCTTTATGTTTAATAATTCAAATTATTACAGGATTATTCTTAACTATATATTATACAGCTAATATTGAAATAGCTTTTTATAGTGTAAATTATATCTGTCGAAATGTTAACTATGGTTGACTAATTCGAACCTTACATGCAAATGGAGCATCATTTTTTTTTATTTGTATTTATTTACATATTGGACGAGGAATTTATTATGAATCTTTTAATTTAATATATACATGAATAGTTGGAGTAATTATTTTATTTTTATTAATAGCTACTGCATTTATAGGATATGTTTTACCTTGAGGACAAATATCATTTTGAGGAGCAACAGTTATTACTAATTTACTTTCAGCTATCCCATATTTAGGAACAATATTAGTAAATTGAATTTGAGGAGGTTTTGCTGTAGATAATGCAACATTAACTCGATTTTATACATTTCATTTTTTATTTCCATTTATTATTATAATATTAACAATAATCCATCTATTATTTTTACACCAAACAGGATCAAATAATCCACTTGGAATTAATAGTAATTTAGATAAAATCCCCTTCCATCCATTTTTTACATTTAAAGACTTAATTGGATTTATTATTTTAATTTTATTATTAACTTTACTTTCTCTTATTAATCCTTATTTATTAGGAGACCCAGATAACTTTATTCCAGCTAATCCTTTAGTTACACCTATTCATATTCAACCTGAATGATATTTTCTATTTGCTTATGCAATTTTACGATCAATCCCCAATAAATTAGGGGGAGTTATCGCTCTAGTAATATCAATTTTAATTTTAATTATTTTACCATTTACTTTTAATAAAAAAATTCAAGGAATTCAATTTTATCCTTTAAACCAAATTTTATTTTGATTTTTAATTACAATTATTATATTATTAACTTGAATTGGTGCACGATCAGTTGAAACCCCATATATTATTACAGGACAAATTCTAACAATTTTATATTTTTCATATTTTATTATTAATCCTATTTTAAATAAAATATGAGATAATTTAATCTTCAATAATTAATTAATGAGCTTGTTATAAGCATTTGTTTTGAAAACTTAAGAAAGAATAATTATTCTATTAATTTATACTAAAATTATTTAATAACTTAAAAATAATTTTAAACCTATAAAAAACAATAAAAAATTTAAAGAAATAGGTAAATATCTTTTTCAACATAAATATATTAACTTATCATAACGATAACGAGGTAATGTACCCCGAACTCAAATAAAAAAAAAAGATAAAAAAACTAACTTAAAATAAAAAATTAAAGTTAAATCATACCCCCCTATATATATAATAACAAATAATAAACTCATAAATAAAATTCTAGAATATTCAGATAAAAAAATTAAAGCAAACCCACCTCTTCTATACTCAATATTAAACCCAGAAACTAATTCTCTTTCCCCTTCAGCAAAATCAAAAGGAGTACGATTAGTTTCAGCTATTAATGAAGATAAAAAACACAATCTTAAAGGTAATATTAAAAATATAAATCAAACCATAATTTGATAATCAAAAAATTTTATTAAATTAAAATCTATAATTAAAATAATTCTAGATATTATAATTAAAGATATTCTCACTTCATAAGAAATAGTTTGAGCTACTGCCCGTAATCCACCTAATAAAGAATAATTTGAATTTGAAGATCAACCAGCAACTATTAATGTATAAACTCCAATTCTAGTACAACATAAAAAAAATAAAATACCTAAATTAAACATAATTATATTAAATATATAAGGAATTAATATTCAAATTATTAAAGATAAAATAAATCTTATAACAGGAGAAAAATAATAAACCATATAATTTGAATAATTTAAATAAACTTGTTCCTTAGAAAATAACTTAATTGCATCACAAAAAGGTTGTAACAAACCTATATAACCTATTTTATTAGGACCCTTACGAATCTGAATATAACCTAATACCTTACGTTCTAATAAAGTCAAAAAAGCAACCCCAATTAACACCCCAATAATTAAGATCAATATACCAATTATAATATTTAATAAATCCAATAATATCATATACTACTTATATATTAAATATAATATATATATATGAATTCTAAAATCATTACAATTTTCTGCCAAAATAGTTTTATTATATATATATTATATTATTAATATTCATTTAACTAAAATTATTTTAAATATTTGATCCTTTCGTACTAAAATATTTTTTTTTATTAAAGATAGAAACCAACCTGGCTTACACCGGTTTGAACTCAGATCATGTAAGATTTTAATGATCGAACAGATCAAAATTTTAAACTTTTGCATTTAAATTTTATCTTAATCCAACATCGAGGTCGCAAACTTTTTTTTTTATTTGTACTAAAAAAAAATATTACGCTGTTATCCCTAAGGTAATTTTTTCTTTTAATCACTATAAATGGATCAATTACTCACTTATTTATGTTTATTTTTAAAAAAAGTTTATTAAATTTTTCTATCACCCCAATACAATATTTTATTTAATTAATATATTTAATTATATATTTAAAATTAAATAAATAAAATATAAAACTCTATAGGGTCTTCTCGTCTTTTAATTTTATTTTAGCTTTTTAACTAAAAAATTAATTTCTAATCATAAATTAGAGACAGTTTATATCTCATCAAATCTTTCATACAAGTCTCCAATTAAAAGACTAATGATTATGCTACCTTTGTACAGTCAATATACTGCAGCCCTTTAATATTTATATCAGTGGGCAGATTAGACTTTAAATTATTATCAAAAAGACATGTTTTTGATAAACAAGTGAATATAAATGTTTGCCGAATTCCTTTAATTTAATTATATATAAATTTTATTTTATTTATTTTATTATACTAATTTTATCATTATTTCTAATTTTATTAAATTATAAATTATTTTTTCATAAAAATTTAAATTTTCTTATTTTAAATTTTATTTTAAATAAAATTTTTTATAATAAATTATAATTTTTAAACAATATAAATTTTAAAAATTTTAATTTTAATTTTAATTTAATTATAAATTTTTAATTTAAAGCTTATCCCCTAAAATATTAAATTTTAAATTTTTATAATTAATTAATTAATTATAAAATTATTTAAATTTAAAATTAAATTTTTTTCTGAAAAAACTAGATATATTTAAAAACGATTAACATTTCATTTCTAATTAATTATTAAAAATAATTATTCAACATTAACTTTATTAATTAATTAACTCTTTTAAATTCGAGATTTATTTAAATAAATTATTATTATTTAATAAACTCTGATACACAAGATACAATAAATTAAATTTACTTTATTATTAATTTTATTTCATTTATTTATAAATTCCTTTACAGTAATATTTAACTATAAAAATATTAATTTTTTCTATTAAAAATACTTAAACCCCCATTTTTCTTTTTAATATTAAAATTTTTTTTATTAAATTTAAATTTTTAATTTTCCCCCTCAAATTAATTAATATTTTAATTTCTTTTCAATGTAAATGAAATACTTATACAAGCTCTAATTTGATCTTTCTAGAAACACTTTCCAGTACCTCTACTTTGTTACGACTTATTTCAATTTTTAAATGAAAGTGACGGGCAATATGTACATATTTTAATTTTTAATCATTTTAATAAACTAATTAAAATTACATTTAAATCCACCTTCAAATTTTTATTACAATAAAATTATCCATTAAAATATATTTAATGTAATCCATCATATTCTTAATTATATTCTGCATCTTGATCTGATTTAATTTTTAATTTTAATTTTTAAATATTATTTTTCCTAAAAAATATTTTTTTAACAATGATATACAAAATTATAAATTAAGTAAATTTATTCGTGGATTATCAATTATTAGACAGATTCCTCTAAATGAACTAAAATACCGCCATATTATTTAAGTTTCAATAAATTATTATTTACTATTTTAGTATTATAAATTAAATTTTTAATAATAGGGTATCTAATCCTAGTTTATATTAAAATTTATTAAATCATAATTTTTAAATAAAATTTAATTAAATTAAAATTTCACTTAATAATTTAATATTTAATTTAATAATTTAATTATTTATTATAAACTAAAACAATTTAATTTAACTTTTGTTTAACCGCAACTGCTGGCACAAAATTAGTTATCAATTTTTATATTACTAAATCTTAATTTCTTAAATTTTTAATATTAATTACTACTAAATTAAATTAATTATTATTTAAATAATTAAAATTACATACTAAAATTTATATGTAAAATAAATTTATAATAAATTTCCAAAAACATAATTATTTTATTATATCTAGAAAAATTTAGCATAGAATTTTTTTTTTTTTTTTTTTTTATATTAAATATTTAATATAAATTAATAAATTTTTATTATTTCTCTTATTTTTTTTTTTATAATATCCATATTAAAAATTAATATCATTATAATCCTAATACAGATCATTTAAATAACAATTAATTATTAAATATTATAATATATTATAATATAATATAATATAATATAATATAATATAATATAATATAATATAATATAAATTTATATATATATATATATATAAACCATTCCTAATAATTTTTATAATAAATAAAAAAAA